TTGACCTCAATCAGTGAATTAGCTGGGGAATCAACACCTAGTTTGAATTTGAAAGGATTTGCTCTATTGGTCGAACAAAGAAGACTTGATTCAGAAAATCAAACGAAATGTTTGAAATTTCTATCCGATGTAGTTACAACTGATCCAAATGATCAAACAATTCAAAAGAAATCTATTGGAATAGAAGAAATCGGTAAAAAGGTTCCTCGATGGTCATACAAATTAACCGACCATTTGGAAGAACAGGAGCAAGAAAATGAGGAAGAATCGACAGAGGATCATGGGATTCGTTCAAGAAAAGCCAAACGTGTGGTAATTTATACTGATAATGATCAGAATACCAATAATGATCAGAATACCAATAATGATCAGAATACCAATAATGATCAGAATACCAATACTTATACTAGTACCAGTACTAATAGTGATCAAGCACAAGAGGTGGCGTTGATACGTTACTCGCAACAATCGGATTTTCGTAGGGATCTAATCAAAGGATCCATGCGCGCTCAAAGACGTAAAACAGTTACTTGGGAAATGTTTCAAGCAAATGTGCATTCCCCACTTTTTTTGGACAGAATAGACAAAACGTTTTTTTTTTCTTTTGATATCTCCGGAATGATGAACCTAATTTTTAGGAATTGGGTGGGGAAAGGTCCGGAATTCAAAACTTCGGATTCTGAGGAAAAAGAGGCAAAAGAAAAGGAAAAAACAAAGGAGGAGAAAAAGGAAGAGAATGAACGGATAGCAATAGCAGAAAATTGGGATACTATTCTATTTGCTCAAACAATAAGAGGTTCTATGTTAGTAACACAATCGATTCTTAGAAAATACATCGTATTGCCTTCATTGATAATAGCTAAAAATCTCGGCCGTATGTTATTATTTCAATTCCCCGAGTGGTACGAGGATTGGAAGGAGTGGAATAGAGAAATGCATGTTAAATGCACCTATAATGGTGTTCAATTATCAGAAACAGAATTTCCGAAAGACTGGCTAACAGACGGTATTCAAATAAAGATCCTATTTCCTTTCTGTCTGAAACCTTGGCACAGATCTAAGCTACGATTCGATCATAGAGATCGAATGAAAAAGAAAGGAAAAAAAGAAAATTTTGGTTTTTTAACAGTCTGGGGGATGGAAACTGAACTACCTTTTGGTTCTCCCCGAAAACGACCTTCCTTTTTTGACCCCATTTGGAAAGAACTCGAAAAAAAAATTAGAAAAGTGAAAAAGAAATGTTTTCTAGTTCTAAGAGCTTTAGTAGAAAGAAAAAAATGGTTTCTAAGGGTCTTAAAAGAAAAAACAAGATGGATTCTCAAAACAGTTCTATTTATAAAAAGAATAATAAAAGAGTTTGCAAAAGTAAATCCAATTTTCTTATTTGGATTGAGGAAAGTATATGAACCAAATGAAAATAGAAAAGATTCTATAATTAGTAATAAGATTAACCATGAATCGATCATTCGAATTAGATCTGTGGATTGGACAAATTATTCACTGACAGAAAAAAAAATGAAGGATCTGGCTGATAGGACAACCACAATCCGAAATAAAATAGAAAGGATTACAAAAGACAAGAGAAAAATATTTCTAACTCCAAATAGAAAGATTAGTCCTAACGAGACAGGTTGTGATGATAAAAGATCGGAATCACAGAAACATATTGGGCAGATATCAAAAAGAGGAGGTGCCCGATTAATACGTAAATGGCACTATTTTATGAAATCTTTCATTGAAAGAATCTATATGGATATCTTTCTATGTAACATTAATATTCCCAGAATAAATGCACAACTTTTCCTTGAATTTGAATCAACAAAAAAAATTATCGACAAAGACATTTACAATGATGAAAGAAATAAAGAAGGAATTGATGAAACAAATCAAAATGCAATTCACTTTATTTCGACTATAAAAAAGTCTCTTTCTAATATTAGTAATAATAAATCACAGATTTATTGTGACTTATCTTCCTTGTCCCAAGCATATGTATTTTACAATTTATCACAAATCCAAATTATTAATAAATATTACTTGAGATCTGTACTTCAATATCGCGGAGCATATCTTTTTCTTAAGGATAGAATAAAGGATCATTTTGGAACACGAGGAATATTGGATGCCAAATCAAGGTCTAAGAAACTTCCGAATTCTGGAATGAATGAATGGAAAAATTGGTTAAGGGGTCATTATCAATACAATTTATCTAAGACTAGATGGTCTAAATTAGTACCGCAAAAATGGCGAAATAGAGTCAATCAACGTCGTATGATTCAAAATAAAGACTCAAAAAAAGATTCATATGAAAAAGAAAAAGACCAATTAATTCATTACGAGAAACAAAATAATTATGTAGTGAACTCATTACCGAGTCAAAAAGAAAAATTTAAAAAACACTACAGATATGATCTTTTATCACATAAATATATTCATTATGAAGACAGGAAGGACTCATATATTTATGGATCGCCATTCCAAGTAAATGGAGACCGAGAGATTCCATATAATTACAACATGCCTAAACCCGAATCATTTTATGTACCCGGGGGTATAGCTATTAATGATTATCTAGGGGAAGGGTCTATTATTGATACGGGGAAAAATCCGGATAGAAAATATTTGGAGGGGAGAATTCTCCATTTTTTTCTTAGAAAGAATATCGATATTGAGACTTGGACCGATATAGATACTGGAACCAACATTAATAAAAATACTAAGACTGGGACTAATGATTATCAAATAATTGATAAGAAAAATATTTTTTATCTCACGATTCATCAAGAAATCAACCCATCCAATCAAAAAAAAAGGTTTTTTTTTGATTGGATGGGAATGAATGAAGAAATGCTACATCGTCCCATATCGAATCTAGAACCCTGGTTCTTCTCGGAATTTGTGCTACTTTATGATGCATATAAGATTAAACCGTGGATCATACCAATCAAATTACTTATTTTCAATTTGAATGGAAATGAAAACATTAGTGAAAATAAAAACATCAACAGAAATCAAAAAAAGGATCTTCGTCTATCATCTAATCAAAAAGAATATCTTGAATTAGAGAATCGAAATCAAGAAGAAAAAGAACAGCTGGGTCAAGGGAATCTTGGATCAGATCCACGAAACCGACAAAAAGATCTTGAAAAAGATTCCGCGGAATCAGACATTAAAAAACGTAGAAAGAAAAGACAATTCAAGAGCAATAAGGAAGCGGAACTAGATTTCTTCCTGAAAAGGTATTTGCTTTTTCAATTGAGATGGGATGATCCTTTGAATCAAAGAATTCTTAATAATATCAAGGTATATTGTCTCCTGCTTAGGCTGATAAATCCAAGGGAAATTGCTATATCCTCTATTCAAAGAGGAGAAATGCGCCTGGATGTAATGCTGATTCAGAAGGATCTAACTCTTACAGAATTGATAAAAAGGGGAATATTTATTATCGAACCGGTTCGTCTGTCTATAAAATGGGATGGACAATGGATTATGTATCAAACCATAAGTATTTCATTGGTCCATAAGAATAAGTACCAAACTCATCGAATATGCCGAGAAAAAAAATATGTTGATGAAGATTCTTTCGATAGATCCATTGCACAACATGGAAAGGTACTTGTGAATGGAGATGAAAATAATTATGCTTTGCTTGTTCCTGAAAATATTCCATCTCCTAGACGTCGTAGAGAATTGAGAATTCTAATTTGTTTGAATTCCGAGAATGAGAATGTTGTGAATAGAAATTCAGTATTTTTCAATGGCAACAACGTAAGGAACTGTGTGCAATTTTTGGATGAGGACAAGCATTTTGATACAGATATAAATAAATTTATCCAATTCAAATTGTTTCTTTGGCCCAATTATCGATTAGAAGATTTAGCTTGTATGAATCGCTACTGGTTTGATACCAATAATGGCAGTCGTTTCAGTATGTCAAGGATACATATGTATCCACGAGTCAGAATTAGTTGATGGTGTATTTCCTATATATCTATATCACGTGTCATATCCGGTATATAAAGGTATACAAATGTACACACACGTTGTGTTACATTAGATTCTGATACATGATACTGATTCAATGATGTATCATATCAATTGGATCTAGGAATGAATCGGCAGAATTTTCTTAAGTCCCAATCATTCCCTTTTGTGGGTGTAGAAATGTATCATCTCCTTCTATCGAATCCAATTTTCAATTGGATTCGATAGAAAATGAATAAATCCAGATTATTTTATTGTGTGTACCAGATCTAAATGACTGGCATTATTATTATTCCTGATCGGTAAAATCCATATCTGTGGAAAAGAAAGAAAAAAAAGAGAGAGAGAGAAGAATTCTTTTTATGGTAAAAAATTCATTCATCTCAGTTATTCCGCAAGAAGAAAAAGAAAAAAACAAAGGGTCTGTTGAATTTCAAGTATTCAGTTTCACCAATAAGATACGGAGACTTACTTCACATTTGGAATTGCACAGAAAAGACTATTTATCTCAGAGAGGTCTGCGGAAAATTCTGGGAAAACGTCAACGTATACTAGCTTATTTGTCAAAGAAAAATAGAGTACGTTATAAAGAATTAATTGGTCAGTTGGATATTCGGGAACCAAAAACTCGTTAATTTGAAAATTCGTTTGAATTATTTGCTTTATTAGATCTTGAATTTTGATGAACCTCGTTTCGTTTTCAGCAATTCATGAAATAATGAATCGGGGAAGAAAACATATGACTGTACCGGATATAAGAAAAGACTTCATGATAGTCAATATGGGTCCTCACCACCCATCAATGCATGGTGTTCTTCGACTCATCGTTACTCTAGATGGTGAAGATGTTATTGATTGTGAACCCGTATTGGGTTATTTACACAGAGGGATGGAAAAAATTGCGGAAAACCGAACAATTATACAGTATCTACCTTACGTAACACGTTGGGATTATTTAGCTACTATGTTCACAGAGGCAATAACGGTAAATGCACCAGAACAATTGGGAAATATTCAAGTACCTAAAAGAGCCAGCTATATCAGAGTCATTATGCTGGAGTTGAGTCGTATAGCTTCTCATTTGTTATGGCTTGGGCCTTTTATGGCGGATATCGGTGCACAGACTCCTTTCTTCTATATTTTCAGAGAGAGGGAATTGCTATATGATCTATTCGAAGCTGCCACAGGTATGCGAATGATGCATAATTATTTCCGTATCGGGGGAGTAGCTGCTGATCTACCTCATGGCTGGATAGATAAATGTTTGGATTTCTGCGATTATTCTTTAACAGGAGTTGTTGAATATCAAAAGCTTATTACGCGGAATCCCATTTTTTTGGAACGAGTTGAAGGAGTGGGCATTATTGGTGGAGAGGAAGCAATAAATTGGGGTTTATCAGGACCAATGCTACGAGCTTCCGGAATGCAATGGGATCTTCGTAAAGTTGATCATTATGAGTGTTACGATGAATTCGATTGGGAAGTCCAATGGCAAAAAGAAGGAGACTCATTAGCTCGTTATTTAGTACGAATCAGTGAAATGACGGAATCCATAAAAATTATTCAACAGGCTCTGGAAGGAATTCCGGGGGGGCCCTATGAGAATTTAGAAGTCCGTCGCTTTGATAAAGCAAGGGATTCCGAATGGAATGATTTTGAATATCGATTCATTAGTAAAAAGCCTTCTCCCACTTTTGAATTGTCGAAACAAGAACTTTATGTCAGAGTAGAAGCCCCAAAAGGAGAATTGGGAATTTTTCTGATAGGAGATAATAGTGTTTTTCCCTGGAGATGGAAAATTCGTCCACCCGGTTTCATCAATTTGCAAATTCTTCCTCAGCTAGTTAAAAGAATGAAATTGGCTGATATCATGACGATACTAGGTAGTATAGATATCATTATGGGAGAAGTTGATCGTTGAAATGATAATTGATACGACAGAAGTACAAGCTATCAATTCTTTTTCCAGATCGGAATCCTTAAAAGAGGTCTATGGCCTCGTATGGCTGCTTGTCCCTATTTTTACTCCTGTATTGGGAATCACAATAGGTGTACTCGTGATTGTGTGGTTAGAAAGAGAAATATCCGCAAGGATACAACAACGTATTGGGCCTGAATATGCTGGCCCCTTGGGAATTCTTCAAGCTCTAGCAGATGGGACCAAACTACTTTTCAAAGAGGATCTTCTACCATCTAGAGGAGATATTCGTTTATTCAGTATCGGCCCATCTATAGCGGTCATATCAATTCTACTAAGTTATTCAGTAATTCCTTTTGGCTATCGTCTTGTTCTAGCCGATCTCAGTATAGGTGTTTTTTTATGGATCGCTATTTCCAGTATTGCTCCTATTGGACTTCTTATGTCAGGATATGGATCAAATAATAAATATTCCTTTTCAGGTGGTCTACGAGCTGCTGCTCAATCTATTAGTTATGAAATACCATTAACTCCATGTGTGTTATCAATATCTCTACGTGTGATTCGTTGGAACATGAACTTTTACCTCTTTCCTTTATTTCTAGGAAAGGGGTTGAATGTATTGAATAGATATCTTTATTTTTTTATTCATCATTCGGGTCAATGAGTTAAACCAGATAGTTATATGAGTGAAACAAAACAGCTTATGAATTCGCAGTAAGAAGATTGATTCTCATTCCCTATGTACGAGAGTAAGGTAGAAGTAAACATAAGCAGTGGAAACTGTTTACCCCAAGATTGATTGATTAGTTATCATGGCTTGAAGCGGGTGCAAAAGATCAACTGTATGGAGTTTCTACTATTGTATGTATTACCATACCGGGGATCAATCAAAAATGAGTGGACGGTTAGGAACACCAAGGTACACAAAGGATTAGTAATAGAGATAATGTAAGGTATCCAAAGGGGTATTTCTGCATAAAAGGAATCATAATGAGGGCTTTAAGTTGGTAGAAATGATCAAGGAGTACTTCCCCACGATTCCGATCTAGAGTATGCTCTTATCCACTGATTAAAGAAATGACTATCGGGAACGACGTAATCCTTTATTTTTTTTTTGAATCCCCTCTTCTTAGTGAGAAAGAAGAACAGGAACGAAAGAAATGAAATGCAATAGGAAAACTGAATAATAAAAGATCCTTGTTTATTTTTTCCTCCATCCCATCCATATTCATATTCATACAAATGGAATTTTTATCATGATTCATGAACTAGTGTAGTGTTTAATTATTTTTCGTAATCGAAAGATATGGGTCGAAATATCTATTGATACAACGAGTATTTTATTGAAGGATTAAGTTATTACTAAACAAAAATTTTTATTATAAAATAAAGAATAAGATCAATTCGGAAGCGCTTTTTATTTGTTATTATAGCAGACAGAATTTCATTGGTCTAATTCGGGACTCTCCGATGCGATGCATGTTTACTCTATCTACCCTACAAACATGCCGAGGTAATAACGAACCAAACCAGTCCTTCGATTTATTTGTGGCCATCGAGGAGCCGTATGAAGCTGAGGTTTCATGTACGGTTCT